AAATTTAGCTTTGAAATATTAGTATGTAGGTTATTTAGCAATTTTTTAATACTAGATTTTGGGCTTTGTGTTAGGCGAGCCAAATATTTATTTATGTATTATATATAATATGTGGTGGCATAAGTCAGCCCCTGCTGTAACTTGCTGACTTTGGTACACCCGGCTAGCCCTCCTTGGTTTCGGGGTTTGACAAGGATATAGGATTTGCCAGGTGTAAGGGGGTAAGGGGGTTTGTCGCGCAAAAACGGAGGGCATATAGTATAAGGGTGAAGTAGATAAGAATGTCTTATGCACTTGAGATAAACATATGTAATTCTTGAGTTATGTCATTCAATCATTAACCTATATTATTTGCGACCTTTATGTTCAACCTTGACTGTTTATTGTCTTTGCACTCTGAAATGTATAGGAAAGTAAACCTAAAAAAAGATACCCTATGCATATAAAAGAACGCTCGGCATGGGGGGTAACGAGACATATGTACTACACCATTAAGTGATGCCAGGATAATTAATAGATTAGGGATATTAAATATTATGGACCTGAAATAGGAACCAGATGCAAGTAATAATTCACAAAGTGCGACCCTCACAATATATGTCCCTGACCCTATCATGCAGAATTGACCTTTATATAAACTGGTTGGTGGTTTCTTACTACATTTCTATCACTTAAAAATTTAGGATTATTCAGGCAAGGAAAGGTTTGAGGACGACTTTGTAGGGATTATTCAATTACCAGGTTTAAATAAATATATGGGAGACTTAATTTGTATATTTTTCTACATTACATAGTGATATACCTGCTTTATGGTCTAAATAATTTATTGGTGATTATACATAGATGTACTAATACACTAATGTAATACTATGCATATATGTGTTAGACCATAGCCGCACTCAGAAAATAGTTTAATTTAGAATTCTGGCTTTGGGAGCCAGGGGTGAGAGTTAGAATCTCTTTTTTCTGGCACTAGGGGGGATTTTAACCTCCGATCTTCGGATTACAAGACCGATGCTTTTAGACTAAGCTACTAGGGCAAGCTCATTCCAGTGCTTTATTTTCTAGTCATCCTGCTAGGGGGATTAAGATAAGAAATAAGGCGAAATAGAGGACGGATGCGATTTGTCCAATAATAATAAAAGGGTGTTCAACTGGTATTCCCCCAATTCATGTTAAAATAACTATGTCTGCGACAAGGGTTCAAAATAGGAATTGGGTGATTGGTCGGAATGTTAGGCCTCGTTGTTTTGACGTGTGGAGGATTGGGACAACTATTAGGACTAGGATGGAGAATAGGAGCGCTAGGACTCCTCCTAGTTTATTGGGGATTGATCGTAGAATGGCGTAGGCGAATAGGAAATATCACTCGGGCTGGATGTGAGGCGGTGTGACTAGCGGGTTTGCGGGGGTGAAATTTTCTGGGTCTCCTAAGAGGTTAGGGGAAAATAATGTCAGGGAAGTAAGTGCTAGGAGTATAACTACGAATCCTAATAGGTCTTTATAAGAAAAGTATGGGTGGAAGGAGATTTTGTCTGCGTCGGAGTTTAGGCCTGCAGGGTTATTAGACCCTGTTTCGTGGAGGAACAGTAGGTGTAGAATCGTCACTGCAGCAACAATGAAAGGAAATAGGAAGTGGAAGGCGAAGAATCGTGTTAGGGTTGCGTTGTCTACTGAGAATCCTCCTCAGATTCATTGGACTAGGATGTCCCCTACATAAGGTACAGCTGAGAGAAGGTTTGTAATTACTGTAGCCCCTCAGAATGATATTTGGCCTCAGGGCAGTACATAGCCTACAAAGGCTGTTATTATCACTAGCAGAAATAGGACAACTCCAATGTTTCATGTTTCTTTGTAGAGGTAGGACCCGTAATAGAGTCCTCGGGCAATGTGTAGGTACAGGCAGATAAAAAAGAAAGAGGCTCCATTGGCATGTATGTTTCGGATTAGTCAGCCGTAGTTTACATCTCGGCAGATATGGGCTACTGAGGAGAAGGCTGTGGAGATGTCAGAGGTGTAGTGTATCGCTAAAAATAGTCCTGTTAAGATTTGGGCAATTAAGCAGAGTCCAAGTAGTGAGCCAAAGTTTCATCATACTGAAATGTTTGATGGGGCTGGGAGATCGACTAGTGCGTCGTTAGCAATTTTAATTAGGGGGTGGGTTTTTCGTAGGCTTGCCATTAAGGGTTCTTATAGTTGAATAACAACGGTGGTTCTTCAAGTCACTGGTCTCGGTTAGAATCCGGGTAAGAATTATGACTTATCTTGTATCTTTACTGTTGATAGCTTTAATTGTTGGGTTGGTTGCTGTGGCTTCAAATCCTGCGCCTTATTTTGCTGCTCTTGGTTTGGTAATAGCAGCGGGGGTTGGGTGCGGGGTGTTGGTTAGTCATGGGGGGTCTTTTTTATCTTTAGTTCTTTTTTTAATTTATTTAGGGGGGATGCTTGTAGTGTTTGCTTATTCGGCAGCTTTAGCTGCTGAGCCTTTTCCTGAAGCTTGAGGGGACCGGTCTGTCGTAGGGTATGTTTTAGTTTATCTACTTGGGGTGGGGGTAACGGTTGGGGTGTTTTGAGAAAATTGATATGAGGGGTCTTGGGTTGTTGTTGATGGACTAAAAGAGTTTTCTGTGTTACGGGGGGATACTAGTGGGGTGGCTGAAATATATTCATCTGGGGGTGGGATGTTAGTTATTAGTGCTTGGGTGTTACTCTTGACGTTGTTTGTAGTGCTGGAGTTGACTCGAGGGCTAAGTCGGGGGACGCTTCGAGCAGTTTAAAGGGTAGCCAAAATAATAGCAAGGGTTGTGGATAATAGGAAGATTGTTAAATAAGTTTTGATTATCCCTCGTTGGGTGTCGCTGATGGTTTTGGCCATTTTAATTTGGGCCGAAGATGCTCCTTTTGGGCCAGCGGCTTCAAATCATGCTTGGTCTACTATTTGGGTAGCAGCCAGTTGTCCTAGGGTTAGGTTAAGTTTGGGCAGGAGTCGGTGAATAATAGGGGGAAAGTATCCTAATATGTTTGAAAAATGGTGTGTTTGGGTGGTTGGGCTGGTTTTGTATTGTTTACTTGTTAGTGCAGTGAGTTCTATGGCTGTAAGTAGCCCAATAATTGTCACTGCAAGGGCGGCTATTTTAAGGGCTCCGGGTATGGTTATAACTGGTGTTTTGGAGGGCAGGAAATTTGTTGTAATAATAAGCCCTGCGATGATACTTCCTCAAGCAAGTCGTTTAATTGGGTTAACCACAGATGGGTTGTTTTCATTAATGGGGGAGAGGGGCAGGAATCGGGGGGTTCCCATAGTAACGAAGAAGACAACCCGGAAGCTGTAGACAGCGGTAAAGGAGGTAGCAATGAGAGTAAGAGTTAGGGCTCAGGCGTTTAGGTAAGAGGTGTTTAGGGCTTCAATGATGGCGTCTTTTGAAAAGAATCCGGCCAGAAATGGGGTTCCTGTAAGTGCTAGGCTCCCGATCGTTAAGCAGGTTGAGGTGAATGGTAGGAGGTTTTGTAGGCCCCCCATTTTTCGGATGTCCTGTTCATCATTGAGGCTGTGGATGATTGAGCCGGAGCAGAGGAATAGCATAGCCTTGAAAAAGGCGTGCGTACAGATGTGAAGGAATGCTAGTTGTGGTTGATTAAGCCCAATTGTGACTATTATTAGCCCAAGTTGGCTTGATGTAGAGAAAGCTACAATCTTCTTGATATCATTTTGGGTAAGAGCACAGGCAGCAGTAAATAGGGTGGTTAGGGCCCCGAGGCATAGGCAGATTGTTAGGGCAAATTGGTTATTTTCTATAATAGGGTGTAGGCGGATGAGGAGGAAGATTCCGGCTACGACTATTGTACTAGAGTGAAGTAGGGCAGAGACTGGTGTAGGGCCCTCCATGGCGGCTGGAAGTCATGGGTGGAGTCCAAATTGGGCGGACTTTCCAGTTGCTGCTAGGATGAGGCCGACTAGGGGGAGGGTCATATTAAAGTCTTTGGATAGAAGGAAGATTTGTTGAATCTCCCAGGAGTTTAGGTTGATTGCAAATCAGGCTATGCTCATGATTAGCCCAATGTCTCCCACTCGGTTGTAGATCACGGCTTGCAAGGCTGCTGTGTTAGCATCAGCTCGCCCGTATCATCAGCCGATGAGAAGAAATGACATAATTCCAACCCCTTCTCAGCCGATGAAAAGTTGGAATATATTATTGGCTGTGACTAGAATAATTATAGCCACTAGAAATATCAGTAGATATTTGAAGAAGCGATTTATGTAGGGGTCAGCATGTATGTATCAAGAGGCGAATTCAAGAATTGATCAGGTTACATAGAGGGCAATGGGGGTAAAAATGAGGGAGTAGTGGTCGAATTTGAAGCTGATGTTTACGTCAAATATTGTGGTGTTTATTCAGTGCCAGTTTGTAACAATGGTTTCGGTTCCCTGGTCAAGGAATACTATTAGGGGTAAAAGGCTAATAAAGAATGCGGAGCTTACAGCGGTCTTGACATGTGAGGTTGCTCATTCTGGGGCTTGTGGGTTGGGGTTTAATGAGGTAAGTAGTGGGTAGATTAGGACAATAATGACTAGGAGTAGTGAGGAGGATAAGATTAGGGGTGTTGGATGCATAGCTTCTACTTGGATTTGCACCAAGAGTTTTTGGTTCCTAAGACCAATGGATGAGCTGTTATCCTTTAGAAGCACGAGAGAGCCACGGAGTTTAACCGTGGGTTATAAGTATTAGCAGTGCTTATTGCCTCGGGCCTTTCTCGGTGAGTAAGAGGATTTTAACCTCTATCTTTAGAATCACAATCTGATGTTTTAAGTTAAACTATACTTACTAGTAGCATCAGCCTCATATGATTTCTGGCTTTGTTACCAGGAGAAGGACTGGAGTGAGGTGGAGCGCTATTAGCAGATGCTCTCGGGTGTGGAATGGAGGCAGTCCCACAATATGGTTGGGGGCTGGGCCTCGTTGTGATATTAAGAATAAGTAGAGAGAGTAGCCGGCTGTGATTAGTGTTCCTGTTCCTGTGAGAATGATAGTTAGAGGGGATCAGTTGAATAATGAGGTAATAATTATAAGTTCTCCTATGAGGTTGGGGAGGGGTGGTAGTGCCAGGTTAGCCAAATTGGCGATGAATCATCAAACTGCTGTTAAAGGAAAAATTATTTGTAGTCCTCGTGCAAGAACTATGGTTCGGCTGTGGGTCCGTTCATAGGCAGTATTAGCTAGACAGAATAGTGCAGAGGATACAAGGCCGTGGGCAATCATTAAAATAATTGCTCCAGTAAATCCTCATGGGGTTTGAATAAGAATTCCTCCTGCGACTAGGCCTATATGGCTAACGGAGGAGTAGGCGATTAATGATTTTAGGTCTGTTTGACGTAGGCAGATGGACCCAGTTATGATAATGCCTCATAAGGCTAGAATGATAAAGGGGTAGGCTAACTCTTTTGAGAGGGGGTCTAGTATAACCATTATTCGTATCATGCCATATCCTCCGAGCTTAGGAGAACTGCGGCTAGGACTATAGATTCCGGCCACTGGGGCTTCTACATGCGCTTTGGGCAGTCAGAGGTGTACTCCATACAGTGGTATTTTAACTAAGAATGCGATTAAGCATCCGGCCCATCAGATTTTGTGTCCTCAGGAGTTTAGGGCCAGGGGTTGGGAATATTGGATAATCAGCAAGGATAGAGTCCCGGTTGTTTGTTGGAGTAGGAGGAGAGCAACTAGCAGTGGTAAAGATCCTGCTAGTGTATAAAATAGGAAGTAGGTTCCTGCGTTCAGGCGCTCTGTCTGATTGCCCCAACGGGTAATAATAATTAGGGTGGGGATGAGCGTGGCCTCAAATATGATATAAAATATGATGATCTCGGTTGCGCCAAATGCTATAATTAAGAAGGCCTGTAGAGAGGCTAAGAGGGTGATATAGAGGCGTTGGCGTGTAATGGGTTCGGGGGTGATGTGGTTTTGACTGGCTAGGATTATTAAAGGGAGTAGTCAGCACGTTAGAACGAGGAGGGGGGTGGATAAGGGGTCTGTGGCTAAATAAAGGTTAGAGGTGGTTCACCCGACCTCTGAAGTTCATTTTAGTCAAGTAAGGCTGGTTAAGGCAATTAGTAGGCTATGTGCTGTTGTTGTTGTTCATAGCCATTTAGGTGATGTTAATCAAATTGTTGGGAATAGCATGATCGTTGGGATAAGAATTTTTAGCATTGTAATAAGTTAAGGTTTTGTAGGCGGTCAGTCCCGTGGGTCCGGGCTGTGGCAACTAAGAGTGCCAGGCCTGCGCTTGCTTCACAGGCGGAAAATGCTAGGAGGAGTATAGGGGCTGTGGAGAATCCTGTAGATTCGAATTGTAGGGCTCAGAGGGCTAGCGCAATAAACAAGGATAATATCATCCCCTCTAGGCATAGCAGGGCTGAGAGCAGGTGGGTGCGGTGAAATGCAAGGCCCATAAGCCCTAAAATGAATGCTGAGGTGAAGCTGAAGTGAACGGGTGTCATAAGGGGGTCGTGGATTTTAACCACGGTTTTCTGAGCCGAAATCAGAGGTCTTGTTTTGGACTAACTCCCTATTCTGCCCATTCTAGGCCTCCTTGTGTTCATTCATAAATTAGGCCAAGTGTTAGTAGAATAAGGACTGCTGTTGCTCAGAAGAAAGTTTCGGTGGGACTATAGAGCTGATCACCTCAGGGCAGCGGGAGTAGTAGGGCAATTTCTAGGTCAAATAGAAGGAATAGGATTGCGACTAGAAAAAATCGGATAGAAAAGGGGAGTCGGGCGGATCCAAGGGGGTCAAAGCCGCATTCGTAGGGGGAGAGCTTTTCTGCGTCAGGGTTTATTTGGGGGAGTCAAAAAGATACGACCGCTAGGACAGATGAGAGGACAATTGTGATAGTTAGGACGGTAATAACTAAGTTCATTATCTTTCCTTGGGTTTCAACCAAGACTGGGTAATTGGAAGTCACTCGTACTAGCATTAATACTAGAAAGATTATGAGCCTCATCAGTAGATTGATACGTATAAGAACAGTCAGACTACGTCGACAAAGTGTCAGTATCATGCGGCAGCTTCAAAGCCAAAGTGGTGTTCAGATGTAAAGTGGTATTGAATTTGACGGAGGAGGCAGACGGCTAAGAATGAGGATCCAATAATAACATGGAGGCCGTGGAACCCCGTAGCGACGAAGAATGTAGATCCATAGACCCCGTCTGCAATTGTGAAAGGGGCTTCATAGTATTCTATGGCCTGCAGGGCTGTAAAATAAAGTCCAAGGAGGATGGTAAGTGCGAGGGATTGAATGGCTTGTTTTCGGGCCCCTTCTATGAGGCTGTGGTGTGCTCATGTTACTGTTACCCCGGATGCTAAAAGTACAGCTGTGTTGAGGAGAGGAACCTCAAATGGGTCTAGAGGGGTGATGCCCGTTGGTGGTCAGCATCCCCCGAGTTCGGGGGTAGGAGCCAGGCTTGAGTGGTAGAAAGCCCAGAAAAACCCGAGGAAAAAGAAAACTTCAGATGTAATGAAAAGAATTATTCCATATCGTAGGCCTTTTTGAACAGGGGGCGTGTGGTGGCCTTGGAAGGTTCCTTCTCGAATGATGTCTCGTCATCATTGGTACATAGTTAAAAGTAACAGAATTAGTCCGAGGGTTATTAGGGTGGTGGAGTGGAAGTGGAACCAGATCGCTAGGCCGGATGTCATTAATAGAGCTCCGATTGCGCCGGTTAGGGGTCATGGGCTTGGATCAACCATATGATATGCGTGTGCTTGGTGGGCCATTAAACGTTCTCTTGTAGATATAGGCTTAGAAGTAGAACAAACACATAGGCTTGAATCATAGCAACTGCCACTTCTAGAAGTGTTAAGAGGAAGAGGACGGTGGCTGTTAAGATTGCTACGGTGGGCATTATCGGGAGTAAAACAAATACGGCAGTAGCGATAAGTTGAATTAATAGGTGTCCGGCGGTCAGGTTGGCTGTTAGCCGTACCCCTAGGGCGAGAGGACGAATAAATAGACTAATAGTCTCGATGATAATCAGTACTGGGATTAATGGGATTGGGGTTCCTTCTGGGAGAAGATGTCCAAGGGCGACTGTGGGTTGATTTCGCATTCCAATAAGGACTGTTGCAAGTCATAGCGGGACGGCAAGTCCTATGTTTAGAGATAGCTGTGTGGTTGGGGTAAAGGTGTAAGGGAGGAGCCCTAGCATGTTAATAGTAATAAGGAATACTATTAGTGAAGCTAATAGAAGGGCTCATTTGTGTCCCCCTACATTAATGGGCAGTATAAGTTGATTAGTAAAACGATTAATTAGTCACCCTTGAATAGTAATAAGGCGGTTGTTAACTCAGCGGGAGGAGGGAGAGGGGAAAAGTACTCATGGTAGGGCAATTGCAATGGCGATCAGGGGGATGCCAAAATATGACGGGCTCGCAAATTGATCGAAGAAGCTTATTGCCATGGTCAGTCTCAGGGTTCAGTTTTGTGCTTTTCAGCGCTTATGGGGGTTGGTTCATTTGGCATGGTGTGACTTATTACTTTAGTCGGGATAATAGTAAGGAAAATTACTCATGAAAATACTAAAATTGCAAATCAAGGGGCGGGATTTAATTGAGGCATTTCACTAGAGGTGGTTGGGAGGCACCAATCTTTGGCTTAAAAGGCCAATGCTGTTACCCTAATTTAGCTTCCTAGTGAGGCGTCTTCTAGTATAAGGGAGGATCAGTTTTCAAAGTGTGCGAGGGGAACTGCTTCTACTACAATGGGCATAAAGCTGTGATTTGCTCCGCAGATTTCAGAGCACTGTCCATAGAATACTCCGGGGCGGGAGGCAATAAAAGCGGTTTGATTGAGACGTCCTGGGACTGCGTCTATTTTTACCCCTAAGGAGGGAACGGCCCAAGAGTGAAGGACATCTTCAGCGGAGACAAGGACACGAATTGGAGATTCCATGGGGATTACTATTCGGTGGTCTGTTTCTAGGAGTCGAAATTGTCCGGGAGTTAGGTCTTGGGTTGGGACTATGTAAGAGTCAAAGCCTAGGCTTTCATAGTCGGTGTACTCGTAGCTTCAGTATCATTGGTGTCCTATAGCTTTGATTGTTAGATGGGGGTCATTAATCTCGTCTATAAGGTACAGAATTCGTAATGAGGGGAGGGCAATTAAAATGAGGATTACGGCTGGGAGCACGGTTCATACAATTTCAATCTCTTGTGAGTCCAGGATATATTTATTAGTAAGTTTTGTGGTGACCATTGCAACGATAATGTAAAGTACTAGGGTAATAATTAAAAATACAATTATCAGAGCATGGTCGTGGAAGTGAAGAAGTTCGTGTATTACGGGTGACGCCGCGTCTTGGAATCCTAATTGTGTGGGATGTGCCATTAAGCTGAAAGCTTAAGACATGCAGGGATTTAACCTACTATTTCACCTTGACAAAGTGATGTAATTTACGAGTTTACTAATGTCTTATAAGGAAGTGGCAGAGTGGTTATGTGGCTGGCTTGAAACCAGCATATGGGGGTTCAATTCCTCCCTTCCTCGGTTAATTTGATTGAACTTGTACAAATGCTGGCTCCTCAAATGTATGATATGGTGGAGGGCATCCGTGTAGTCATTCCACATTCGTTGTGGCTAGTTCAACAGATAATACCTCTCGTTTGGCGGCAAAGGCTTCTCATAGAATGAACAGGAATATGATTACTGCTACTAGTGAAATTAATGACCCAATTGAGGACACTGTGTTTCACAGCGTGTAGGCATCTGGATAGTCTGAGTATCGTCGTGGCATTCCTGCCAGACCAAGGAAGTGTTGGGGGAAGAATGTGAGGTTAACCCCCACAAATATTACTGCAAAGTGGATTTTTGTTCAAGTACTGTGGAGTGTATACCCGGTAAATAGGGGGAATCAGTGAACGAAGCCTGCTATGATGGCAAATACAGCTCCCATTGAGAGAACATAGTGGAAGTGTGCAACTACGTAGTATGTGTCGTGAAGGACAATGTCAAGTGATGAGTTGGCTAGAACAATTCCTGTTAGTCCCCCCACGGTAAATAGGAAAATGAAGCCTAGGGCTCATAGCATTGGCGTCTCTCATTTGATTGAGCCCCCGTGGAGGGTTGCTAGTCAGCTAAAGACTTTAACTCCCGTTGGAATGGCAATAATTATTGTTGCAGATGTAAAGTATGCTCGAGTGTCTACGTCTATCCCGACGGTAAACATGTGGTGGGCTCATACAATGAACCCTAGAAGGCCGATAGCCATTATCGCCCACACTATTCCCATATAGCCAAAAGGTTCTTTTTTACCTGCGTAATATGCTACAACATGGGAGATAATTCCGAATCCTGGCAGGATAAGAATATAAACTTCGGGGTGGCCAAAGAATCAGAACAGGTGTTGGTACAGAATTGGGTCTCCTCCTCCTGCGGGGTCAAAGAATGTTGTATTTAGGTTTCGGTCTGTAAGAAGCATTGTGATGCCGGCTGCCAGTACTGGAAGGGAGAGCAGAAGGAGAACAGCTGTAATTAGTACGGCCCACACAAATAGAGGTGTTTGATACTGGGAGATGGCAGGAGGTTTTATGTTGATTGTTGTTGTGATAAAGTTAATGGCACCCAAGATAGAAGATACCCCGGCCAGATGTAGAGAAAAGATGGTTAGGTCTACGGATGCTCCTGCATGGGCTAGGTTACCTGCTAGTGGGGGATAAACAGTTCATCCTGTTCCGGCCCCGGCTTCAACGCCAGAAGAGGCCAATAGCAGAAGGAAAGAGGGGGGCAGTAGTCAAAAACTTATGTTATTTATTCGCGGGAATGCCATGTCTGGTGCCCCGATCATTAGGGGGACTAGTCAGTTACCAAAGCCTCCAATGAGAATTGGCATTACTATAAAGAAAATTATAACAAAGGCATGTGCGGTAACAATGACGTTGTAGATTTGGTCGTCGCCGAGGAGCGATCCGGGTTGGTTTAACTCAGCTCGGATTAGTAGGCTGAGGGCGGTCCCAACTATCCCGGCTCAGGCACCAAATACAAGATATAGGGTGCCAATGTCTTTGTGGTTGGTAGAGAAGAATCAGCGCGTGATTGCCACAGGTAGGATGGCCGAAATAGGTGGTGGGTTGTAGCCCCGAAGATAGAGGTTTAAGTCCTCTTCCTATCATAGTCTCGTGGTGAAGATCACATTAGATTGCAAATCTAAAGACGCAGACTAATATCTGCCGGGGCTTTCCCGCCTTACTCCGTTACGGCGGGAAGGATAGATGAATGCTCGCTGGCTTGAGCGCTTAGCTGTTAACTAAGAGTTTGTAGGATCGAGGCCTTCTCATCTAGAAAGGCTTTAGCTTAATTAAAGTGTCTGATTTGCATTCAGAAGATGTGGGATAGAGTCCCGCAAGTCTTAGACAGGGGCTAGGAGATTTTCACTCCTACTTAGAGCTTTGAAGGCTCTTGGTCTAGAATTATCCTAAGCCTCTAGGTGGATAGTGCCAGGATGGCTGGGGTGAGGGGTAATAACCCCAAGGCTGCAGTAATTATTAGGGCTAAGGCGAGGGTTGATTGGGTAGTGTTAGTGCGTCAGGGGGTTGTGGCATTTGTTGTGTTTGGGGAAATAGTAAGGGTTATTGCGTAACAGAGTCGTAGGTAAAAGTATAGGCTTAGTAGGGCAGCTAAGGCTATAATTGTTGCGGTGGCTGGGAGGTCTTGTTTTGCCAATTCTTGTAAGATTAGTCATTTTGGTATAAACCCTGTTAGGGGAGGGAGTCCGCCTAGGGAGAGGAGGGCTAGGGCGGTGGTTGATGTTAAAATTGGGCTTTTTGACCAGGTTGCGGTTAAAGTGTTAATTTTTGTGGCGGATGCCATTTTTAGTGATAGAAATGCTGTGGAGGTTATGAAAATGTAAAGTCCCAGGGCGATTAGTGTTAGGTGGGGGGCGTATTGTAAAATAATAATTATTCATCCTATGTGGGCGATTGAGGAGTAGGCTAAAATTTTACGCAGTTGGGTTTGATTAAGGCCTCCTCATCCTCCAATTAGTGTTGAGAGAAGTCCTAGGGTGGTAAGCAGCGTTGGGTTAGTGTTGGGGGCTATTTGAAAGATAAGTGCGAATGGGGCTAGTTTTTGTCAGGTGGATAGGATTAGCCCGGTTGTCAAGTCAAGCCCTTGTAGGACTTCTGGCATTCAAAAATGTATTGGTGCAAGTCCGACTTTTAATGCTAGGGCTGCAATAGTTAGGGAGGAGGCAATGGGATGGGTTATGTTGTTGATATCTCATTCTCCGGTTATTCATGCGTTTGTAGTGGCTGCGAACAGAATTATTGCTGCTGCGGTAGCTTGGGTTAGGAAATATTTAGTGGTTGCTTCTACTGCTCGGGGGTGATGTTGTTGTGCTATTAGGGGTAGAATTGCCAGGGTATTAACTTCTAATCCTATTCAGGCAAGTAGTCAGTGGGAGCTGGCAAAAGTTAGGGTGGTCCCCAGCCCTAAGCTTGAGAGGAGAATTGTAAGTACGTAGGGGTTCATTGACAAAGGAGGGATTTTAACCGTCATGTTCGGGGTATGGGCCCGAAAGCTTAATTAGCTGACCTTATCATAGGAAGTGGTGTAAAGGAAGCACCTGGAGTTTTGATCTCCTGAGTATGGGTTCAATTCCCTTCTTTCTAGGAACTGGAGGGGCTTTAACCCTCATAAGCCACTCTATAAGGTGGTCCTTGGGCGTTCAGGCACGGTTCCGTTTGTTAAAGTTGTGGTGGGAGCCCTGCGAAAGCGATTGGTAGGGCAGTATGCCATAGTACTAGGGCCAGGGTGAGTGGGAGGAAGTTTTTTCATACTAGGTGCATAACCTGGTCGTATCGAAATCGGGGGTAGGAGGCTCGGACTCAGAGGAATACCACTGAGAGGAGTGCGGCTTTAGTTATTAAATTAATTGTTGTTAATTCTGGGATGGTTGGAATGTGGGAGGCCCCTAGAAAGAGGATGGCAGAGAGGGTATTCATTAGTAGGATGTTAGCATATTCGGCCAGGAAAAATAGGGCAAAGGGGCCCCCGGCGTATTCTACATTAAATCCTGAGACTAATTCGGACTCTCCTTCGGTTAAGTCAAAGGGGGCGCGGTTTGTTTCTGCTAGGGTTGAAATGTATCATATTGCGGCTAGGGGCCAGGCTGGTAGGAGTAGTCAGATGGCTTCTTGGGTAGTGTTAAATGTTTGTAGTGTATACCCTCCCGAGAAAATAATGATAGATAAAAGAATTAGTCCTAGGCTAACTTCATATGAAATTGTTTGGGCCACGGCCCGTAGGGCCCCAATGAGGGCGTATTTTGAGTTTGAGGCTCAGCCTGATCCTAAGATTGAATATACTGCGAGGCTTGATAATGCGAGAATAAATAGGATCCCTAGGTTTAGGTCAATAACTGGGTGTGGTATGGGTATTGGTGCTCATAGTGTTATAGCTAATGTGAGGGCTAGTATAGGGGTTGCTAAGAATAGTATTGGGGATGCTGTTGATGGTCGGATTGGTTCTTTAATAAATAGTTTTACCCCGTCAGCGATGGGCTGGAGAAGGCCGTAGGGTCCTACGATGTTTGGACCTTTTCGTAGTTGTATATACCCTAATACTTTTCGTTCAAGGAGTGTCAAGAATGCTACAGCTAGTAGTACTGGGACAATGTATGCGAGTGGGTTAATTAGATGGGTAAGTAGAGTGTTTAGCATAAACTAAGAAGAGGATTTGAACCTCTGGCTGAAAGGGCTTAGGCCTTTTGCAATTACCATGCTCTGCCATCTTAGTGTGGCCTTATTTTGGCGGAGGGGTGGGTTCTCCCTTTATTTGATTTAGTTGTCTTCATCAATTAGGGGCGGGGCGCACTTTTAGTGTTGGCCCCTCTTTTCCGGTCCTTTCGTACTAGGAAAAGTAACGTTACAGATAGAAACTGACCTGGATTGCTCCGGTCTGAACTCAGATCACGTAGGACTTTAATCGTTGAACAAACGAACCCTTAATAGCGGCTGCACCATTAGGATGTCCTGATCCAACATCGAGGTCGTAAACCCCCTCGTCGATATGGACTCTGGGAGAGGATTGCGCTGTTATCCCTAGGGTAACTTGGTCCGTTGATCGGCCTTGCGGGCCGGATCATAATTGGTCAGATTTTCTGTGACTTGGAAATGTCTTTCTTGGTTTTAAGCTTGTTGGCTCAGTCCACTCGGAGGATTTCTTTTTCTCCGTGGTCGCCCCAACCGAAGGTAAAACGCCAGGATTCATTAAGTTTATGCTGTTTTTAGTTGCTTGACGTGATTGGGCTTGTACCTTAAGCTCCAAAGGGTCTTCTCGTCTTGTAGGTTTATGCCCGCTTCTGCACGGGGAGATCAATTTCACTGACTTGAAAGGGGAGACAGTTAAGCCCTCGTTTAGCCATTCATACAGGTCTTCATTTAAAAGACAAGTGATTGCGCTACCTTTGCACGGTCAAAATACCGCGGCCGTTGAACTTGTGGTCACTGGGCAGGCTGGACCTCCTATACTTCGGGGTTTGCAGGAGGCGATGTTTTTGGTAAACAGGCGAGGCTTGTGTTTGCCGAGTTCCTTCCTTTTCTTTTAGTCTTTCCTGGGGGCACTCCGGTGTGGGGGTAACGATTTTGGCATATGAGGTCTTCTTGGTTTTTTTGTTATTCATGCTTCCCTCTTTTTTTGGGTTCGTTAAATTGCCAGTGGTAGGTCCGATCTGGCTTACACTTGTGCTGGGAGGGGGCCGTGGCCCCCTTGTTACTCATTTTAGCATAGTTTCTTCCATGTTGGCATGGAATGGCCTGGTAAATTTAGGGGAGTAGGATTTTTTATCAGAATAATAAACTTTATGTCGTTTGAGCTTTAACGCTTTCTAATCAGATGGCTGCTTTTAGGCCCACTGAGACGACGTGTTTTGTTAAATGTGATCCTTATCCTCCTGGTAAGATTGTATTCTTTATCAGAGGGGCTGTACCCCCTCTGACTAACTCTCGGGCTTCTCTTTTTGTGCTGCTTAAGAGTGTTACTTGTTTAACTAAAGGGGTGCGAGGCTGAACTTCTATTCATTTCTCAGGCAACCAGCTATCACCAAGTTCGGTAGGTCTATCACCTCTACCCGGGGCTCTTCCCACTCTTTTGCCACAGAGACGGGTTGGCCCACATAGGCTGTCCCGGGGTAGCTCACTTGGTTTCGGGGTTTCAAACTAAAGGTCTCTTTGCTTGGGTATACTGGCTAAATCATGATGCAAAAGGTACGAGGATGAGTCTCTGCTTTTTGGTGCTTATATGGGTTGTTTCATTTCTTTTTCAGCTTTCCCTTGCGGTACTTTCTCTATCGCTTAAAAATGTCCTTTTCCGTCGCCCGTACTAAGGTGGAAAAATGGTTTAGTCTGTTTTTTAAGGCTATGTTGTTTTATTTATATTGTTTAATTATTTTTGGCTATTAAGCTAGCTGTTTGGCTCAGGGCGATCCAACTTGCATGGATGTCTTCTCGGTGTAAGGGAGGTGCTTAACTATCTCAGCCACGTCCTGGGTTTGATCCAAGTGCACCTTCCGGTACACTTACCATGTTACGACTTGCCTCCCCTCGTCGGTGCTTTGGTGTTATTTACATTTGTTGCTGTTTGACAGGGGAGAGTGACGGGCGGTGTGTACGCGCCTCAGAGCCGGGTTCAAAAGGACACTCTATTTCCTTTTTACTACTAAATCCTCCTTCAAGCGTTAGTTTTCATAATGCTATCCGTATTATTCTATTAATAGAAAATGTAGCCCATTTCTTCCCACTTCGTACGCTACACCTCGACCTGACGTTTTGGGTTGTGCCCACTTTGCTTACTATTAGGCCTTCCCAGGGTAAGCTGACGACGGCGGTATATAGGCGGGGATGACTAGGAGTGGTGAGGTTTAACGGGGGTTATCGGTTCTAGAACAGGCTCCTCTAGGGGGGTGGGAGGCACCTACAAGTCCTTTGGGTTTTAAGCTGACGCTCGTAGTACCCTGGCGGACGTTTGTTGTGATAAAACGTCTAGGTTTATGGCTGAGCATAGTGGGGTATCTAATCCCAGTTTGTTTCTCAGCTTTCGTGGGGTCGGGTGGGCTTGTGCTAAAGTTACTTTCGTATTTGGGCTTCGGACACTCAGAAGCGTATGACGGCCAAGAGGCCCTTTGACTTTATTTTTGCTCTCCTTAACCACCCTTTACGCCGTATTTATCAACTAGGGCCTCTCGTATAACCGCGGTGGCTGGCACGAGTTTTACCGGCCCTCTTAGCACTGACTAAGTCAAGCTTTTGCTTATGGCTTAATGTCTATCACTGCTGAGTTCCCTTGGGGGTGTGGCGGGGCAAGGCGTCTTGGGCTAAATAATTGTGCCTGATGCCCGCTCCTCGTCCCCGGGCAGGGGATTAAGGGCATCCTCACAGGGCTGCGGAGACTTGCATGTGTAAGTTGTGCTAGGGCTGATAGTAAAGTCAGGACCAAGCCTTTGTGCATGCGGAACTTTCTAGGGTCCATCTTAGCATCTTCAGTGCTATGCTTTATATTAAGCTACGCTAGC